AACACGAAGTTCTGGTCCTGGAGGGATAATATCAACCACTTGGCGTCCATCCAATGCATCCGTTATGGTTATTTCGTACCCCCCTTTTTCTTTTCGTATGATTTTGCTTACTATACCCGCTGCTGTAGCATTATAAACCGTATTGTTACTTTTTGTCCCGTCGGGATAAATCTGGCCCCTTCCCCTGTTACCACCTACGTATATTGGGTATTTTAAGAAGTGAACATCTTTATTAGTCGCGGGATCCGGGGAAAGAATAGGAAAAGTGATTTCACTATATTTCTTACCAGGAACAGGCCCTATCACAAGAATATTTTTTTTAGTGGGGCCGTAATTCTGAAAAGATAGATTGCCTATCTTTTCTTTCATCTCGGCAGAAATACGACTGAGGGGGGCTAATTCAAACCCTTCCGGTAAAATAAGAACGGCCCCTACATTCAACCCCCCCTTTTTACCATTAGCAAGAACTTGTTTCAGTTGCATATCATAAGGAATTCTAACAACTGCTTCAAACACAGTATCAGGAAGTACCGCTTGCGGAACCTCAATATCCACAGGTTTATTAGCTAAATGGCAATTGGCGCATACAATACGACCAGTGGCTTCTCGTGGATTTTCAAAACCCTGCTGCGCAAAAATGGGATATGCATTTGAAATGGAGGCCCGAGTTATTATATATATCATGAGTGATACGGAAATGAATCGAGTAATCTCTTCCTTTATCGAAGAAAAAGTATTTCTAATTTGCATGGTCCAATCGTTGATCCCGAAAATTTCTACAATAAAATTGGGTAGGTCGCTAGTATAGTTCCCTATCCACGATTTTGCTATTTACTGAAATAATTTTACTGGAATATAGGAGGAATCCTCTGAATGGGTAGAAAGAGTAAGGTAAGTACGACCTGGAATGCTTTGCTTAGGTACAAAGTAAGAAACATTCTAATTGACTCGTTTTTCAGTCATTCATTGAATGATAAATCACTACAAGTGACGGAGATACACGATTTAAATAAAGGAAAATCCAATATTTGAAAATTGTATCTAGAATGACTGGAAAAGTGGAAACAAGACCAGATATAATTTGATCATTATGAAAAAATCCAAAATCGTTATAGACATAGCCAATCATTAGTTCCCAACCGTGGGGCGAATGGAATCCAATACATAAATCGGTTACTAAAAGAATGGAAAAGGCTTTTATTGTGTCACTTAAATTATATAGGAATTCTTGAACCCAAGAATTAAGAAAAACAAGTTCTTCATTACCCAGAATAGAATAAGCACTTAGAATAACGAAACAGATTAGATTTGTCGAGAAGTGCAAAATTGTATGGATATGCTCCTCATCGTGTATCTTGATCAATTGGATTGTTTCTTTGTGGAGCCCCATACGAAACTTTTGTAGATGTCTTTCCGGGAATTCCTTTACCATTTCATCCAAGAGAAATAGCTCCTCTAATTCTATGAATTTTTCTAGAATACTCTTTTCTTGAATATCGTTCAAAAAAGTTTCGGATTGCCTAGTATTCCACCAATTAGTAACCCAAGATTCTAGACTTTTATTAAATGAGAGAGTGATCCACCGGGGCAAAAAGACTACAAATACTATAAATGAAAGATATCGAAGGGGAATAGATGCGCTCTTTTTTGTCATTTTTTCATCTGTGAATTGTCACCTCATTCGTTGACTCTATGCGATCTAATATTTCTATCAAGCATAAGTTCTATTATAAGGTATCGCGCCTATTAATTATTAATTTATTAATCGAGCCCCCATTTTTTAGTTGTGATTCAGAGGTTAGTCCTTGAATCTAGTGTAGAAAAAATACAGAAATAGAAGAAGAATCCACTTCGAATTCGAATTCAAATGAAGAAATAATAAAAAAATAGATTGTTTCCAGATATCTTAATTGATCAAATATTCGAAGTAATTACTCCTCTTTGATGAATGCCCGAAAGATTCAAATAAAGATTCCAATAATGAATATTTTTCGGATTTCGAAATGAAAGAACTCCCTGTTTATTAAAAAAGAAAATATCAAATATTTCGAAAAAAAAAATTGACAGACAAAAACAAAAAAGGTTTCGTTTTATATTATGAACGCCACGTACACGTTTGCCTTGCTTTTGCCCCACGAGGCGTTCTGAAGAAACTTTAATTAAGTAAGTTATGCTTATAGAAAAAAGAGGATTCTTAGGGGTTTTCCTCTTGCTGAGAAAGCATTTTTTTGCAGTTTCTTTTTTCAAAATACTTCAATTGGTACACGCAAGAAATAGGCCAATTCCGCAGCCTTTTGCTCAATTTCCCGTGGAGTCAAATTCTCATCAGTACGAGTCAAGGGAACGTCTCCCAGGCCTCTGATTTCCATATAAAGGACACGACGAGCATAAATACCCTCTTTTACTTCTATTCTGATGGACTGAATATCTTTCATAAGGAATCGTAAAAAGATGCGGCGATTTTTTCCAGGAAATCCCCAACGAAAAATGCACACTATTCCTTCTTTTCTATCAAATCGATCATAACCGCTACCTACATTCCATGTAATTGTGCACCACAAATAGGAACTAATAAAGAGACCCGCGATCCCATAGAAAGACATTACGATCCCTTGTGGGAAAAAAAGGATTTGTTGAGACGGAAAGAAGGATATCAAATTCTTATCAAGATAACTAGAAATTCCAACCAATAAGAATCCTAATGAACCTAAAAAAAGGATAAACGCCCAGCAGAAATTACTTGTTTTGCGAGATCCTGCTATAAATTCTATCCATATATATTCTGATCGCCAACTCATACATAGTAGATCCAGTTGCATTTTATGGAATAACAAAAAAAAAATTTCACTTTACTTTTTTTTCCGAAGTAACTCTCATCAACTAGTACTATTCTGATGTGAACTTTTAGTAGTAATTAATCGAATTGGTTAGATATAATAAAATAAAAGCATCCCCTTCATATGATTCCCTATCAATAGCTACATACATATGGATAGATTTACTTTAATTTCAGACATGAGTTCGGATCCCAGCCTATTTTTTTTTTTAATTGCTAGAATTCGTCTGTCCATATATCATGTTTACGCATGTATAAGATCTTTTTCATTTATGTTCGGAGAAAGCCACCCGTTATTCTTATACAATATTCTACTAAATGGATATCCTTGTTCGCTAAGTCTTGAAAAAAAAAAAAAACTAGATGAGATTTGACCACATCAGATTTAAAAAATCTTTTTTTTTTGAACATGAAGAGATAAAGAGGCCATTGCAATTGCCGGAAATACTAGGCCCACTAAAGGCACAAAAAGGGAGGGTAAGTTGTTGAGAATTGTCATAGAATGGGGTACCTCGATTTAATATTTGTACCTGTTATTGTTATAAGGATATCTTATAATAATTATAATTCATATTATAATTCGTATATTAGTATACTAAGTATATCGAAGTGAGTATATAGAATAAGTGCAAGCAATGTCGAACTAAATAAACGGACTTATTCATCTTTCTACATGAAATAGATGTATGTATGATAATCCACTTTCTTTATTATTCTTACTTCTTTTATTTTTATTCTTATATTGTTCTTATCTTCTTCTTCTAATTTCTTTTTTAATAAAAAAAGAGTCTCTTAAAAATTTAAAAATCTCTGAAAGATTCGTTAGAATCCGACCCAAGAGCAGGAATTCTTATAAAAAGGGGACTTCTTGGGAGATATAGAAAGATGCAAGATTCTATATTTTCTATATTTGAAATATATACATATAGAAGAGGCGAACAGAACACGAAATTCGTTTTATTTGCCTTGCCTCCTAATTCGAAGGAAGAACTCGCTGTTTATGTTGTTGTTTTTTTACCGATATTGCTAATCAGCAATATCGGTAAAAAACAACAATTATCCGCATGATTCTTTCTACAATTAAAGCTTATGTCACCAAATAAAAATGCATTTTTTCGGTTTTTTTATTTTGATTCTGATAAACTAACTAACTAGTTGTTCGCCACAAAAAAAAGTTGAACTCAAGACTCTACTTGACTCTACTTGATTGAATTTTTATTGAAAGGAAAAAAGGCGTGGAGCTGAAATAGCTCACTCAGAACACCTTTTAAAGGGTTACGTGGTACGATTGGATCGAATAAGCCCTTATGGAATAAATATTCAGCCGCTTGTGAACCTTCAGGTACTGTCTTATTCAATGTTTGTTCAATTACTCTTTTACCCGCAAATGCAATATAGGCATTGGGTTCGGCAATAATGATATCCCCCAACATACCAAAACTAGCTGTTACTCCACCAGTAGTAGGAGATGTAAGAATTGATACATAGAATAACTTTTTATTTGATTGATAATCATATAAAGCAGAAGATATTTTAGCCATTTGCATCAAGCTCAAACTTCCTTCTTGCATGCGTGCCCCTCCGGAAGCACACACTAGAATAAGAGGTAAAAGTTTATTGGTAGCATACTCGATCAAACGGGTGATTTTCTCGCCTACTACGGATCCCATACTACCCCCCATAAACTGAAAATCCATAACCCCAATTGCGACGGGAATCCCGTTTAGTTGACCTGTACCTGTTTGAACAGCCTCTGTTAATCCTGTTTTTTTTTGATAAGAATCAATACGATCTTTATAAGGTTCCTCTTCTGAATGAAATTCAATGGGATCCAGAGAAACCATGCCGTCATCCATCGGATCCCAAGTACCTGGATCAACCGAAAGTTCGATTCTATCTGAACTACTTATTTTCAAATAATATTCGCATTGTTCACAAATATTCATTTTTGACTTCAAAAATTTCTTATAATTTAATCCATAACAATTTTCACATTGAACCCACAAATGCCTGTATTTTTGAGTTACATCGAGATTATTCGAACTTTTTCTTATAGTTAAATCACTACCATTCGTACTAGTTTTTATATTTGAACTTTTGCTTTCACTACTATTTCTACTTTCACCACAAATGTAATTATAAATGTAACTGTCGCTGTAATTGT